TTTATAAGTTTTTAGTTTAGAATTAGAATATAATAAAATTGATATATTTAAAGAATTTTTGTTATAAGTAATTATAACATAATAATAATCGAATTTCTAATATTTAAAATAGAAAATATAGTCTTAATGAAATATTAATATTTCATTAATATTATAATATTCTATTTTATCATTTTGATTTTATTTGTTTTCTTGATTGTATTCTTTTTCAATACTAATATTGACAACAGTGTATCAAATAAATATAATCCGATCGTGAATAAATTGATCAATTTACTCACGTTAAATAGGCTTTATTACTTCATCAAATGGTAGGTTCATTGGATTTTCTGCGATACAAACAAGAAATTCTTTTTTGATTAAAAGGTAAGTAATTGAATTATTTATTGAATTGAAAGGTAAAGAAAAAACTAATCTATATATATATATAATAATGTATAATGTATAACATAGTAGATAAAGAGTTGGTATACCATTTTTTTTATTTTTTTTTTTTTTAGAAAATTGTTTTGTTTTATCTGTTCATTTGTATGTTGAGAATCAATTCGCCCTCAACATTTTGAGTTTTTCTATTTTTTTAATGTCTGATATTTTATTAGACAATTCAATCTTTTAATTTGATTGTTTTTATTGCGATTGGATATATACATCCACGTTATTTTCTAAATTGTATTGGGGTTGCTAACTCAATGGTAGAGTACTCGGCTTTTAAGAGCGACTCTATTTTTTACACATTTCTATGAAGCAATCGGTTCGTCCATACCATTGGTAGAGCTTGTAAAACCACGACTGATCCAGAAAGGAATGAATGGAAAAAGTAGCATGTCGTATCGATGAAGAATTCTAAAAATATTTCATTCTTATAGGATCCGGCCAAAATTTTTGTTTGTGAATTCTTAGCTCGGAACAAAAAAATTCAGTTGGGTTGAATTAATAAAGGGATAGAGCTTGGTAGCTCCAATTATAATAGGGAAACAAAAAGCAACGAGCTTTCATTTATTTTTTATTTGAATGATTCCCCCATCTAATTGTACGTTAAAAAGAGGTTAGTGCTTGATATGGGAAAAGCTTTTCTGGTGAATGGATTATTTATTTTTGTTATGAGTCCTAACTATATAGCTATTTTCCATTATATTTTGGGGTAGCGATAAATGTGTAAAAGAAAGAGTATATTGATAAAGATATTTTTTCCAAAATCAAAAGAGCGATTAGGTTGAAAAAAAAATAAAGGATTCCTAACTAGCTTGTTATCCTAGAACAAAAATTAGGTGGAAAAAGCGATTAGAGAGAGTCCGTTGATGGATTTGACTTGTTTTCTAGGTATATATATATACATCTACCTAGAATTCCCTGTTTTGATCATATCGCACTATGTATCATTTGATAATCCAACGAATCTCTGATTCTTTGTTTGACCAAATAGACTTTTTTAATTTTAAATGGAGGAATATCGAGCATATTTAGAACTCCATAGATCTCGACACCAGGACACCCTATACCCACTTTTTTTTCGGGAATATATTTATGGACTAGCTTATGGTCATGGGTCCATTTTTGTAGAAAATGTAAGTTATAACAATAAATTTAGTTTACTAATTGTAAAACGGTTAATTACTCGAATGTATCAACAGACTCATTTCATCATTTTTGCTAACGATTCTAACAAAAATCCTTTTAGGGGTTATAACAATCATTTTTATTCTCAAATAATATTAGAAGGTTTTGTTGGCGTCGTGGAAATTCTATTTTCCCTACAATTATTTATCTCTTCCTTAAGGGAATTAGAAATCGTAAAATCTTATAATAATTTGCGATCAATTCATTCCATTTTTCCCTTTTTCGAAGATAAACTGATATATTTAAATCATGAGTCAGATATACGAATACCCTATCCTATCCATCTGGAAATCTTGGTTCAAATCCTTCGATATTGGATAAAAGATGTCTCTTTCTTTCATTTCTTAAGGTTGTTTTTTTATTACTATTCTAATTGGAATAGTCTTTTTACTCCAAAAAAATGGATTTCTACTTTTTTTTCAAAAAGTAATCCAAGATTTTTCTTGTTCCTATATAATTTATATGTACGGGAATATGAATCTATCTTTCTTTTTCTACGTAACAAATCCTCTCAGTTACGGTTAAAATATTTTCGCGTTTTTTTTGAGCGAATTTTTTTCTATGAAAAAATAGAACATCTTGTAGAAGTATCTGTTAAGGATTGTTCATATACCTTATCATTCTTTAAGGATACTTTCATCCATTATGTTAGATATCAAGGAAAATCAATTCTGGTTTCAAAGAATACTCCTCTTTTGATAAATAAATGGAAATACTATTTTATCTATTTATGGCAATATCATTTTGATATTTGGTCTCGACCAGGAACGATCCAGATAAACCAATTCTCCCAGCATTCATTTCACTTTTTAGGCTATTTTTTAAGTATTCGGCTCAATCTTTCAGTGGTACGAAGTCAGATGTTACAAAATTCATTTCTAAT